AAGTAAAGACAAATGGTATCCTTCGATATTTCCTAAGGATCGATTTAGTCAAATCGGCCATTTCGTATATCGGGAAAAGGAATGATCCCCCCCCTTTTTCTGATGATGGCTCAGAATATACCAATATGAATCCGTTTTTTTCCATTTACTCCAAGATAAAACTTCAACAATCATTTAACCAAAATCAAGGAACTGTTCGTACGTTGTTTGGTAAAAATAAGGAATATCAGTCTTTTATAATTTTGTCAGCATCCAATTGTTTTGGAATAGGTCCATTCACATTCAACGGTGTAAAATATCACAAAGAATCCATTAAAAAAGATCCCCCAATTTCATTTAAGAATTCATTCGGTCCTTTAGGAACAGTTCTTCAGTTTGCGAATTTTTTTTTATTGTACCATTTAATAACTCATAATCAGATCTTGGTAAATAATTATTTACAATTTGACAATTTAAAACAAACCTTTCAAGTCCTTAAATATCAATATTATTTAATGGATGAAAATGGAAGAATTTATAATCCGGATTTTTGTAGTAACATCGTTTTGAATCCATTCAAATTGCATTGGTATTTTCTTTATTACAATTTTTGTGACGAGACATTTACAAAAATGTGTCTTGGACAATTTCTTTGTGAAAATGTATGTATAACCAAAAATGGACTGTACTTAAAATCGGGTCAAGTTCTAATTGTTCAGTTTGATTCTGTAGTAGTAAGATCGGCTAAGCCTTGTTTGGCTACTCCAGGAGCAACAGTTCATGGTGATTATGGGGAAATCTTTTATGAAGGGGATACTTTAGTTACATTTATATATGAAAAATCGAGGTCTGGTGATATAACGCAAGGTCTCCCAAAAGTGGAACAAGTCTTAGAGGTTCGTTCGGTTGATTCAATATCAATAAATCTAGAAAAACGGATTAATGGTTGGAACGAATGTATAAAAAAAATTCTTGGAATTCCATGGGGATTCTTGATTGGGGCTGAGCTAACTATAGCGCAAAGTCGTATCTCTTTAGTTAATAAGATCCAAAAGGTTTATCGATCCCAGGGGGTGCAGATCCATGATAGGCATATCGAAATTATTGTACGGCAAATAACATCCAAAGTTTTGGTTTCAGAGGATGGAATGTCTAATGTTTTTTTACCTGGAGAACTAATTGGATTGTTTCGAGCAGAACGGACGGGACGCGCTTTGGAAGAAGCGATCTGTTACCGAATTATCTTATTGGGAATAACGAGAGCCTCTCTGAATACTCACAGTTTTATATCCGAAGCAAGTTTTCAAGAAACGGCTCGAGTTTTAGCAAAAGCTGCTCTCCGAGGCCGCATTGATTGGTTGAAAGGACTAAAAGAAAACGTTGTTCTGGGGGGAATTATACCCGTTGGTACTGGATTCAAGGGATTCTTACACCGTTCAAATCAACATAAGAACAATAGCATTCTCTTGAAAAAAAAAAGAATCGATTTGAGGAGAAAATAAGAGATATTTTGTTTTACCACAGAGAATTGTTGGATTCTTTTTTTTTCTAAGAATTTAGGTGATAGATCAAAACAACGACGATTTTGGGGATTTAACAGAAGAGATTAATTCTTTTTATTTATCTTTGTTATTTAATTAATTTAGCATTTAGTAAATTAGTAATGTAATAAAAAAAAAAAAATAACGAATAGAAAGGAATTTCAGGTTTGGGTTGTGTATCAATGGCCAATCCACGTTAAAAAAGAAGGTTCCGTTGGAACAATTATTTATTTCAGGATACCTCATCTCTTTATTTAAAAAAGAGTGAAAGTGTGTGGAGAAATGACAAGAAGATATTGGAACATCAATTTGGAAGAGATGATGGAGGCGGGAGTTCATTTTGGTCACGGTACTCGAAAATGGAATCCTCGAATGTCACCTTATATCTCTGCAAAATGTAAAGGTATTCATATTTTAAATCTGACCAGAACTGCTCGTTTTTTATCAGAGGCTTGTGATTTAGTTTTTGATGCAGCAAGTAGAGGAAAACAATTTTTAATTGTTGGGACAAAAAATAAAGTAGCTGATTCAGTAGCATGGGCTGCAATAAGGGCTCGATGTCATTATGTTAATAAAAAGTGGCTTGGAGGTATCTTAACGAATTGGTCCACTACAGAAACAAGACTTCATAAATTCAGGGACTTACGAATGGAACAAAAGGCGGGGGGACTCGACCGTCTCCCGAAGAGAGATGCCGCGGTGATGAAGAGACAATTATCTCACTTGCAAACATATCTGGGCGGGATTAAATATATGACAGAGTTACCTGATATTGTAATCATCGTTGATCAACAAGAAGAATATACAGCCCTTCGAGAATGTATTACTTTGGGAATTCCAACGATTTGTTTAATCGATACAAATTGTGACCCGGATCTCGCCGATATTTCTATTCCGGCAAACGATGATGCTATATCTTCAATTCGATTAATTCTTACCAAGTTAGTTTTTGCAATTTGTGACGGTCGTTCTAGCTATGTAAGAAATCTTTGATTTTTTTATGAACTCAACAATTCAATTCCTAAAATTTATAATAGAATTAGAGTTTGGTTACTATTCCGGACTATCAAAAACTATAATAATAATAAAGGGAAAGGCCTGGGGATATTATGTGATTAATCGGTATCCTAAAAAAAAGTAGACAAGTCGAGAAAGAGATGATTGAATCAAAATAAATTTTTTAAGTTATATTTCTGGTAGAGGATAATATGAATATTCTATCATATTCAATCAACACCCTAAAGAAGGGGTTATATGATATGTCTGGTGTGGAAGTAGGTCAACATTTTTATTGGCAAATAGGGGATTTCCAAATCCATGGCCAGGTACTTATAACTTCTTGGGTTGTAATTGCTATCTTACTAGGTTCAGCTGCGATAGCTGTTCGTAATCCACAAACCATTCCAACAGGTGGTCAGAATTTCTTTGAATATGTCCTTGAATTCATTCGAGACGTGAGCAAAACTCAAATTGGAGACGAATATCGCCCTTGGGTTCCCTTTATTGGAACTCTGTTTCTGTTTATTTTTGTTTCTAATTGGTCCGGGGCCCTTTTCCCTTGGAAAATCATACAGTTACCTCACGGGGAGTTAGCCGCACCCACGAATGATATAAATACTACGGTTGCTTTAGCTTTACTCACGTCAGTAGCCTATTTTTATGCGGGTCTTACAAAAAAAGGAGTGGGTTATTTTGGTAAATACATTCAACCAACTCCAATTCTTTTACCGATTAATGTCTTAGAAGATTTCACAAAACCTCTATCACTTAGTTTTCGACTTTTTGGAAATATATTAGCTGATGAATTAGTAGTTGTTGTTCTTGTTTCTTTAGTACCTTTAGTGGTTCCTATACCTGTCATGTTTCTCGGATTATTTACAAGTGGGATTCAGGCTCTTATTTTTGCAACTTTAGCCGCAGCTTATATAGGCGAATCCATGGAGGGTCATCATTGATTAGTCTTAGGAAGAGTTTTTTAGTTTAGATCCAATGTGGCTCAAGAGACTCTATTACCATTACCATTAGATTCTATTAAGATAGAATCTAATGGTAATAGAAAAAAAGATATTAGAGTCGAGATGTATAAAAAAAAGTGGTTGGTTAGTCGACAGTGGTTACGCTAGATATGTGGAATCTAATACTTATAAGTTCCGTTTTTTCGATTAGATGTTTCGCAGAATGATTAGAAAATCCTATTTCATTTACGAGACAATAGGCGGTTTACGTTATGTAAGAAACATACGTATATTTTATATTAGATATTGACAAGTTATATATGAACCACTTTTTCATTTGCACTAAAAGATGAAGTCTTTCTAATGATTCAAAAATATTATATTAAATATTAATTAATATTTTAATAATATAGATATTCATTAAAATTTGGCATTTTTTATTCTTTCTACTGGATGGATATTTCAATGGAATAATTAAGTCCTAATTCATTGGTTGATTGTATCATTAACCATTTATTTTTTTTTTGTGTGTGAGGAATTTATCTATCATGAATCCACTGATTTCTGCCGCTTCCGTTATTGCTGCTGGATTGGCTGTAGGGCTTGCTTCTATTGGACCTGGAGTTGGTCAAGGTACTGCTGCAGGCCAAGCTGTAGAAGGTATTGCGAGACAGCCCGAGGCAGAGGGAAAAATACGAGGTACTTTATTACTTAGTTTAGCTTTTATGGAAGCTTTAACAATTTATGGATTGGTTGTCGCATTAGCCCTTTTATTTGCAAATCCTTTTGTTTAATCCAATAAAAGGAAAATAAATTGGACATGCAGGTTGTTTTTTCACATTATATGAAAAAAAAGTTTCGCCCCTACACAATTACTTAGACTTATTCATTCCGAAAATAACCCAGGGGAAGGAAGGAAGAAAACGAGTGGGTAACACTAATTCTTCATCTTCAAATAAGTCCTTCCCCTTCCTTAGTCGAAAGAAAAGCAGAAGTGCTCTAACAAAAGAGCTATTTCGCAATTCACATCAAACCTAGTACCTAATTTTATTTTATTGGAATTAATTCGAATAAAAAATAATTTTAGTATTTTTGGTATTGGGAATCTCAATTGAAAAATAAAATTCATGAAATTTATTTCGAACGTATTTTCGATTTATTCGATTTCGAAGTAATAAATAAGTGAAGCAGCACAATGCTTTTTTGAGTTTATCTATAAAAGGAGATCGTATGAAAAATGTAACCGATTCTTTCGTTTTCTTGGGTCACTGGCCATCCGCCGAGAGTTTCGGGGTTAATACCGATATTTTAGCAACAAATCTAATAAATCTCAGTGTAGTGATTGGTGTATTGATCTTTTTTGGAAAGGGAGTGTGTGCGGGTTGTTTATTTCAAGAATAGGTTGGATTCAACCAGCTGTACCTCTTTTTCTTTATAACTAGGGACGAATGGTGCATGATTGCTCGAATTACTTCTGAATAAAAAAATTATATGTAAGAACCATAGCATTTCGCGAATTATTGGT